TCGGTCTATTTTCGGCGTCATATACATAGTTAGCACATTCGTCATAGTTAGCAGCTCCGTATCAAGGTCATCATCAATATCGTCACTATCATCAATATCGATATCGTCACTATCATCAATATCGATATCGTCAATAAGATAACCTTTAGGCTTGTCATCCAGGAACTTGTTCGGAAATACCGTAATGAAAGGAACATAGGAGTTTGTCGCTAGGTATTTGACCAAATAGGATCGTCCAGTTCCTATAGAACCTATCACTAAAATACCCCTAGAAGGGGATAGGGCTAAGCGGAGCGAAAAGGGTTTTCCATGAGATGGGAAATGAGAACTATTAGCCCCACACGAGGTTTGTGAATAAGTGATTGTCTGATAATGAGCAAGGAATATCCGTCTTTCTGCTAAACAGGATCTATTGAACTCATAATTCATTAGATACTTTTTATGAATGTCAACTAAGTATCGTAAGTAAATGGATCCCGGTTGTTCAATCATTTGATAACCAGAGTCATTCTTTGATAAACGATCACTATGAGTCAGACTCAATAGAATTTGATCAATCCTTTTTTCCGTCGTTAAGGTGGAGAACTGAACCAAGAATTCTCTTTCTTCATCATCAATCGAATCACTGTTCGCGACCCAGGATTCTATTTTATCATCAATCCAATCACCGTTCACGTTTTTTCTTTTTCTTATCAATGAATAGATCTCTTTACTTGTACGACTTAGATGTCTCGTATTTCTCGAAAAAGTGATTCGATTGATGGGATTTGGTATGATACTGATGAGATCGATGAGATTGATATTCAAATATTTCTTCTTAGAACGTATTGATTTGACCCCATAAGCGGGACCACCACCCAATAGCATGTTGCCGCCAGAAGCAGAATCCCGTATTTCTTCCAGAGAATCTCCTAATTGTTCCAGAGCAACTAGAAAGAGATTCTTTAACCAGAAAGAATTCAGTTCAGATGTAGGATACCTATCCAGAAGTTTTCGCAACTCAATCATGTATGATGGAATCATCAAAGATTTGATCTTTTCTAACTCTGTCTGTAACTCACTAGAGGCTCGGAAAACAAAGAGAAGATGTGTACGAACGAGATATCCAGCAACAAGAAGAAGGAAAAGAATTGAATAGAGGAACTCCCAAGCATTTGGTGATCTCAGATGTGTCCATATCAATGGAATGGGTGACTCATTATTTCGATGAATCATTTCTTCGGACAGAAGAAGATTCTGTAAACACTTACTCGAACTCTCACTTATCAGATTCCGTTGTGGAAGAATCGACCACCACTTTTTCTGAGGAATTGGCCATGATATATCTGATCCATGCATAATATCATGAAAAACGGACACAAAATTTTGACTGCCACTTAGGGAATATTGAAAGGGAATATTCAATATCAAATAAATATTGTTTTTTAAGGTGAAATAAAGATATTTACACCCCGTCCAAGTAAGGAACCAAGGCATATAGGTTTGGAACAAATTCCATTTTGAGAGATTTGAAAAAGCACTATCTCGTTGAAGGGTTCTACCTACTTCCCCCTTCTCAACGTTTTTCTTTAGACAAAGACTCAGTTCTTTCCTCTTTCCGGACGGCACATATTTCTCAAAACATGGAGTGTGAATCAAACCCATGTTTGAATTGAAACGGAGATAGTGATGCAAGTTTTTCCCTTCTGAATCAGATAGATTCATATCTGAAAGAAGCTGACAATAAGTTCTTTCAAAATTGACTATTTGTTCCTCTATTGCAGGTGTTCCAGAAATGTCTGCAATCGAGTAAATAGGAACGGATGGATCGGATCGAATTGAAAAATGGAAAGATTTGTACAAGTTATACGTTTCGTTACCACTTTGTGGAACATTGTTAGGTATGAATATGCCAGATACCTGTGACTCAATTGGTGAAATAGTCTCTCTCTCTCCCAAAACATGTTTTTTTTTACCGAAACACAAAGAAAATCTTTTGTTGCGAATGCACAAGATATTGGGGAATTGTGCATATGTAAAATCATAATTATGGATACGGGTCTTTTCCCCATAAAAATGGAATCCTTTGTTACAATAGAACCAGAAGCGATGGGGCTGATTCAAGAATTGAAGTCTATTTGCTCTATAAAAAGAAGATATCAATGAACTTTTCTGAGGATTCAACCAATTGTTTCGATCGTGGGATATCATTGATAAATAGGAATCCGTGTTCTCAAAGGATTTCCTTCGATTTTTTCTAGTACGGAATGAGTCAATCATGCACTTTTGTATCTTGTTGAACAAAAAAGGTAATATTGTTCCTGTATTGATTAAAAATTTCGATCTTTGGGAAGTATCATGATCATACAATAAGAAGGGTTTCAATTTATTCAAATAAACGATTTGAACACCTATTGATTCTAACAACTGATTGCCGGGTTGATCATTCAGACCTTTCAATTCATAGATGCGGATTTCGGCCCTATGAATGGAGATATTCCCGAGACTCACAACGAAAAAAGGAAGTGACTTAGATAAAAAGAGAAGCGACTTGGACAAAAGGAGAAGTGACTTGGACAAAAAGAAACGAAGTGACTTGGACAAATCTTGTTTGTCGATAACCTCGGACCAATCAATCGAATATTGATTAATACGTAATCGATCGAACATTACTCGAAAACGGTGTTTCTGCTCAGAAACGAAATGTTCCAAATGTTCCTGGAAATTCTTGCTTCCATTGGAGCATTTGTATCTATATACATTAGGATCCAGATTCGTGGATCTCTCGGTTCGAGAAATAAGAGGATCGAACCACTTCTTCTTAATCTTTTTCAAATTGGATAAATGTTGGTTGATCTTATCTATTATTATAGTTAGATGATTCAGAATATCATTTCCTATGGGATGCTTTTGAATTCCATATGCGAAGTTGCAATCGGGTCGATTCATTAAAAAGAATCGATTCAATACATTTCTTATGTACCCATAGGTACTATATTGGATTTGAATCTGATTTCGGATCAATCTATATTGATGGATCGCCTCCATTATGTTGTTGTGAGCAAATACCGCTATTTTTGGTTTTGGATCTTCCAAATCATTCCCGCAGGAGATCCGGACCGATTTTTTTTTTATCTTTCGATAAAAAGATTCATTCTCTTCATAAAAAATAGAAGATAGAACCAATAAAGATTTATTTTTCGATTCATCCCCGGAGTTGAATACCTCATTCAATAATTTTCCGTAGGAATCAATAGACAAGCCAAATTCCTTATTATGATAGGCTAAATCCGGCTCGGTTATTGATAGAGTGAATAGATCTGCCATTTCTTGAAATGTCTCTTCTAATTCAAACTCGTGGTGCAACCTGTATCCCCTTTTGTTCCGATCATGGAATAGATGAAATAAATCAAAAAATGCATTTTCGTTCAAGAATGAAATCTTATTGGAACTGTCCATATCCGGTTCATCCTTCGGAACCATATCCCATCCCGGATCTGCTGCAATCGAATGAACTGAGGAGGTATTTTGTAAATACGTAATTATCTTGAATATATCAACTATTTCTTTATTTTCCGATCGCCTCGAAGGGACAAAAGAAACACCTTGTTGTTTCTTCAACAATTTCTGATCTATAGTCGACCTCTCGGTAAGATTCAAACCCAGATGAAGTTCTGACCATCTATCAGAGAAAAAAGAACGAATTGATCTTGTAGGATTCCCAAGAAATTCTTCTATTTCTTCTGGAAGCAGATGATTATTCATCTGCTTCTCACGTTCCGGGAATAGCCGAGCCATTGAGGAATATCCGGAAAGGTATTTTGAGAATCGATCTGATTTTATCTCTGTTCGTTCCGTTTGAAGAAAGGAAGTATCTAAAAGAATTGATCTTTCTTTTAGTTGCTGAATCTCCGTTTGATTGATCAATGTGTGATATTCCGAACCCTCATTACTAATGGAATTGAAAGGATCTATGGATTGATCAGAAAATCCTTTCGATTGGCTAGAATCCGTTACTTGAAAGAAAATGGATCTTATGGAATCATATTGAATATTTGACGATACATTCCGTACCTTGCTAAAAACCCGATTCCTGTTTACCAACCACGCATTGTCTAACCAAATCAAATTCTCTCTCGAGACGTTCCTCAAAAAATCCGATTTGTGCCGATTCTTCCCCCCAATAACGAAGAGATCTTGGCGGAATTGCCACATATGAAATTGAGCGCAATTTTGCAAAAAAATACCCCCCTTGTTTCTCGAGAGGAGATGGGAAACATGTTCAATCTCGTTTGATTGAATAGTCGCCTCAGCTCCTTGTTGTTTGAAGAACCCCCCCTCATCAATTGGTCTTTTTTCACAAAAAGCAGACATGAGATAACAAATCAAATGTTTCACTAAAATTTCGAATAGCTGTCCCGAATTCAAGTTGATTATGTTTCGCTTCTTACTCGGAGAAAGGCGGTCAAAGAATTTCCAATCATGGTCCTTGCGGATCGGATCATTCGTATAGGATACAAAAAAAAACTCCAGATATTTTATATCTTTCTCTTTGAACGAGATCTCAATTCCAGCTGCAATTTCATTCGATATCTTACAGCTGGAATTCCTCTTTTTTACGATCGCATTCCTCCATCGCCGCGAACCCCAGTTAGATTCAGACATGATACACTTTTTAGTTATTGGAAGAACCCAAGTACTTTCTTTCGGATCCATGAAACAACTCTCATAGATCTTTTTCCCTTTTGGAAGATACAGGAGCGAAACAATCAACCTATTGAGATTGGAAGACCAAAAGGATTCTTTCAATGTATAATTGGGGGGTCCAATGGAACGCAGAGGTTTAGGAAGAAGCCCCATCAAATAGATATTTTTTCTTTCGACCCTATTTCGATTGTATATAAGGACCGCTACTACAAGTACAAGCAGTACTACACCTTTGATCGTGCAATGTCGACGAATTGAACCCTGTGAATCACGTGAAATTAGGACACTCAAAGTTCGGGAATCAAAAAGTTTCA